TTGGAGAACCGGGTACTCAATTAACATTAAGAACTTTTCATACCGGAGGAGTATTCACGGGGGGTACTGCAGAACATGTGCGAGCCCCATCTAATGGAAAAATAAAATTCAATGAGGACTTGGTTCATCCGACACGTACACGTCATGGGCATCCCGCCTTTCTATGTTCTATAGACTTGTATGTAACTATTGAGAGTGAAGATATTCTACATAATGTGAATATTCCACCCAAAAGTTTGCTTTTAGTTCAAAACGATCAATATGTAGAATCAGAACAAGTAATTGCTGAGATTCGCGCAGGAATATCCACTTTGAATTTTAAAGAGAAGGTTCGAAAACATATTTATTCTGATTCAGACGGAGAAATGCACTGGAGTACCGATGTCTATCACGCACCCGAATTTACATATGGTAATGTTCATCTATTACCAAAAACAAGTCATTTATGGATATTATTAGGAGGGCCGTGCAGGTCCAGTCTAGTCTACCTTTCGATCCACAAGGATCAGGATCAAACGAATGCGCATTCTCTTTCTGGCAAGCGAAGATATACTTCTAACCTCTCAGTAACCAATGATCAGACGAGGCAGAAATTGTTTAGTTCGGATTTTTATGGTCAAAAAGATGATAGGATTCCTGATTATTCAGACCTTAATCGAATCATAGGTACTGGTCAGTATAATCTCGTATATTCGCCTATTCTCCACGAGAATTCTGATTTATTGTCAAAAAGGCGAAGAAATAAATTCATCATTCCACTACACTCGATTCAAGAACTCGAGAATGAACTAATGCCCTGTTCAGGTATCTCGATTGAAATCCCCGTAAATGGTATTTTACGTCGAAATAGTATTCTTGCTTATTTCGATGATCCTCGATACAGAAGAAAGAGTTCGGGCATTATTAAATATGGGACTATAGAAACGCATTCAGTCATCAAAAAAGAGGATTTGATTGAGTATCGAGGAGTCAAGGAATTTAGGCCAAAATACCAAATGAAAGTAGATCGATTTTTTTTCATTCCTGAAGAGGTGCATATCTTGCCCGGATCTTCTTCCATAATGGTACGGAACAATAGTATCGTTGGGGTCGATACACAAATCACCTTAAATCTAAGAAGCCGAGTCGGTGGGTTGGTCCGGGTGGAGAGAAAAAAAAAACGAATTGAACTGAAAATCTTTTCTGGAGATATCCATTTTCCTGGAGAGACGGATAAGATATCCAGACATACCGGCGTTTTGATACCACCAGGAACAGGAAAAAGAAATTCCAAGGAATACAAAAAAGTTAAAAATTGGATCTATGTCCAACGAATTACACCTAGTAAGAAAAGGTTTTTTGTTTTAGTTCGACCTGTCGTCACATATGAAATAACGGACGGTATAAATTTAGCAACCCTTTTTCCACCGGATCCATTGCAGGAAAGGGATAATGTGCAACTTCGAATTGTCAATTATATCCTTTATGGAAATGGCAAACCGATTCGAGGAATTTCTGACACAAGTATTCAATTAGTTCGGACTTGTTTAGTATTGAATTGGAACCAAGACAAAAAAAGTTCTTCTTGCGAAGAAGCCCGTGCTTCTTTTGTTGAAATAAGGACAAATGGTTTGATTCGACATTTCCTAAGAATCAACTTAGTGAAATCCCCTATTTCGTATATCGGAAAAAGGAATGATCCGTCGGGGTCAGGATTGCTCTCTGATAATGGATTAGATTGTACCAATATCAACCCCTTTTCTGCCATTTATTCCTATTCCAAGGCAAAAATTCAACAATCTCTTAACCAACCTCAAGGAACTATTCATACGTTGTTGAATAGAAATAAGGAATGTCAGTCGTTGATAATATTGTCAGCAGCCAATTGTTCTCGAATGGGGTCATTCAAGGATGTAAAATATCACAGTGTGATAAAAGAATCAATTAAAAAAGATCCCCTAATTCCAATTAGGAATTCATTGGGCCCTTTAGGAACATGCCTTCCAATTGAGAATTTTTATTCATCTTACCATTTAATAACTCATAATCAGATCTTAGTAACTAAATATTTGCAACTTGACAATTTAAAACAGACTTTTCAAGTGATTAAATTTAAATATTATTTAATGGATGAAAATGGAAAAATTTTTAATCCCGATCCATGCCGTAACATTATTTTAAATCCATTCAATTTGAATTGGTCTTTTCTCCATCACAATTATTGTGCAGAGACATCTAAAATAATTAGTCTTGGACAGTTTATTTGTGAAAATGTATGTATAGCCAAAAATGGACCGCCCCTCAAATCGGGTCAAGTTATACTTGTTCAAGTTGACTCGATAGTGATACGAACAGCTAAGCCTTATTTGGCCACCCCCGGAGCAACTGTTCATGGCCATTATGGGGAAACCCTTTACGAAGGAGATACATTAGTTACATTTATATATGAAAAATCGAGATCTGGTGATATAACACAGGGTCTTCCAAAAGTAGAACAGGTGTTAGAAGTGCGTTCGATTGA